CATATTCTGATACATAAGAATTATATAGAAATCGAAATAGTCTTTTATTTTCTTTTTTCAAAAGAAAAAGAGATTTCATTGAAGTAATAAGACTATTCCAATTCGAATAATAGTTGAAAAAGAATTGCAATAAATGCAAAGATGGAACATCTTGGATCCGGTATTCAAGGAGTTGAACCAAGATTTCCAAATGGATAGGATAGGGTATTTCTATATGTGATAGATAATGTAAATGCAAAAATTTGTCTTCTAAAAAGGGAAATATTGAATGAATAGATTGTAAATTTTGAAACTTTGGTATTTCCTTTTCTTCCGGACAAGACAGTTCTCCTAGCGAGAATGGTATTTCTACAACGATCGCAAACCCCTCGGATAGAATCTTAGAACAAAACTCAGAATAAAAATAATTACTATGATCCAACAATCGATCTTGGTTAGGGCGATTAACTGAATTAATCCAAAAATTCTGCTGATACATTCGAATAATTAAACGTTTCACAAGTAGTGAACTAAATTTGTTGTTATTACAACCAAAAATTTCCAGAGGTTCGGAACCATTTAATCCATAATCATGGGCAAATGCATAAATATATTCCTGAAAGAGAAGTGGATAGACGAAGTATTGTTGACGAGATTTCCGTTTTTCTAAATACCCTTCGAATTTTTCCATTTGTATTTATACTTGAATCAGAGAGAAAAAGTATTTCTCGGTTTATGAAATGATGATACATAGTGCAATATGGTCAGAACAGGGTGTTGCATAATGCAAACCCTGGAAAGAAAGGGAGTCTAATCCATAGATCTTTTTCCGCTCCTTTTCTATCCAATTTATCTACGTTTGTTCTAATTACAAAAACGAACGAACAAGTCTTTTATTTTTGCAGGCCAATCGCTCTTTTGACTTTGGAATACAGTCTCCTTATCAATATACTGCTTCTTTTACACATTCATAACATACCTTTTCAATCCATAATCCAAAATAATTAGGATTTCTAAAAAAAATAAAGGGTCCACTCATAGGAAAACCCAACCTTTCCCCACATCAGGCACTAATTTATTTTTAACGTCTAATTAGATCGGGGAATCATTCCAATTAAGAAGTTAAGCTCGTTGCTTTTTATTTTACCAGAATTAGAGCCGGGCTCTATCCATTTATTCACTAGACCCAGAAAATCGGAATTTTTTTATTCAAAAAAAAAAAAAAGAAATTGATTTTATTACGACATGCTATTTTTTCCATTCATTACCTTTGAGGATCAGTCGTGGTCTTCTAGACTCTACCAAGAGTCTGGACGAATTTGTTGCTTCATCCAAATGTGTAAAAGATCATAGTCGCACTTAAAAGCCGAGTACTCTACCATTGAGTTAGCAACCCAGATAAAATAGAATCTTAGATGCGATCGAAATCCAAAAATCGATGGAATTACACTGGACGATACTGTCAAAATAGTGACTTAGCAAGACATCAAAAGAAAGATTTTAGCACCCATTAAAAACACTCAAATACCAAAAAGAACAGATCCGTTTAAATTTCACTAAGGTAAAAAAAAGGAGCGGCCCCAATCACAATGGCAAAATTGTCCTTTTTTTAGCAATTTTTATTTAAAGAAATAAAATAATCTTGTATGAGAATACATGCAAGGGGGCAACCCTATCATTTGAGCGAAGTGTAGACAGAAATACCTAATATGGAATGATGATAAATAGACCTATCTATCTATAAATTCTATTTGTTCAATAGACCTTTGTCAATGGAAATACAATGGTAAGAAAACCAATTAGATACAAAAAGGAAATTAAATAAAAGCTTTTGTTGGATTGGCGCAACATAAATGCAGCAAAAAAAAAAAAGGACTAAGAAAGAGGCAAATTGTGTCTAAATAATTAAGGGAAGAGGTACTAGTGACCCTCTCCTACTTTTTTATTCATTTAGTTCTTCAATTAACTCAAAGTTCTTTGTTTATCTTTAAAAAATTCTGCTTTCCTTAAAATATCATAAACGGTTCTTGTAGGTTGAGCACCCTTTTCAAGGAAATAGAGAATAGCTGGAACATTTAAACAAGTTTGATTCTTTATCGGATCATAAAAACCCACTTTTCGAAGATCTCTTCCTTCTCTTCGAGACCGAACATCAATTGCAACGATTCGGTAGACAGCTTATTGGGATAGGTGTAGATAAACAAAGCCCCCCCCTAGAAACGTATAGGAGGTTTTCTCCTCATACGGCTCGAGAAAATGATTCGAATTTCTGTCTATAATACAAGTAAATAGAAATTAGACTAGGACTTGCATTAATTTCCTTACAGAAAATAAAAAAAAAAAATTCATTTATACTCATGACTCAAGTTGGCTAATTTTGACTAACAGATTTCTAAAGAAAAATCCTTCAAAATTTTTGAGTCGTCTCTAAACTCTTTTCTTTATCTCATCTCGAACAAATTCACTTTTATTCCTTATTCTGATCTAATTCTATTGTTGAGACGGTTGAAAATCGTGTTTACTTGTTCTGGAATCCTTTATCTTTGATTTGTGAAATCCTTGGGTTTAGACATTACTTCGGGAATTCCTATTCTTTTTTCTTTCAAAAAAGTAGCAACATACCCTTTCTTTTTTTCTTTTTTCCTTCGATAAAGCATTTTCCTCCTCTATAGAAATCGAATATGAATGATTGATTCTGATAGACTTTTAATCGAAAAAGTTTTTCCAATCTTCCAAAATTGGACTTTTTTCTTATTTTAACCTTTCGATTTCTATATTAAGGATAGACTGACAAAGTTCGCCTAATTTATTAGTTTTCACTAACCCTAGATTCTTTCCCTTGATAAAAAAGAAATTCTGTCTTCTCGAGCTCCATTGTGTACTATTTCAAACAACCCAACGGAAATTTGATTTGGGACGAATAGAACAGACTATGTCGAGGCAAGAGCATTTTCATTACTATGGAAAATGATGGATAGCAAAATCCACAATTGATCATGTCCTTCAAGTCGCACGTTGCTTTCTACCACATCGTTTTAAACGAAGTTTTACCATAACATTACATTCCTCTAATTTCATTGCAAAGTGGTATCGAGAATTGATCCAATATGGATGGAATCATGAATAGTCATTGGTTTTGTATACTAATTCAAACTTCCTGTCTATGGAGAAATATGGATAAAAAAATAAGTATTTATCGGGGAAGACTCTACAAAGATGCAATTTTTTTAAACTCGGATTCTATCATATGAATGAAACATAGTTCGAAAAAGAGGAAAAAAGTTTGCTTAAGACTTTTTTTTTGAATTTCCATCCTCAACAGAAAACTCAAGATGATCAATCCTAAAATGAGAAGGATCTACTCTTCTGTATCAAATAAACTATCAACCTCTTAAAAAGCTTAATTAATGAAATTACTAATATTTTTTTTTCTGTAACAAAAACAATTAACTATTAACCGATAACCAATAAACTATGCCAATGAAAAGATTGGCAGTTTTTTGGTAGTTAATTCTCATACTTCTTTGACTCGAGTAACAAAAGAAAGAAAAAATCAAGTAAAAAAAAAAAATTCATGTAAAGTAAAATTGAGTTCTTTGCTTTTACTTTACTTATAGCATTCTTTTTTTTACCTAAAAGAAAGAACTCAAATAAAAAAAGTTTGATTTTTTTATTTTCAAATCAATTCTGTCCAACGAGGAGTTCTTACCTTATCCTTACCGGATCATTCCGGATATTTTAAAAATCACAGATCCAGATCGTTTTCGCTTAACCAAAGAAGGGCTCTTCTTTTTTACTAATAATACAACAAATAATACAACAAAACAAAAATATATCTCTATCATAAATCATAAAGGGATAGGTCTCATTTTTTATACAGTTTTTTACCTAATTTTTTCAATCAATTCGAAAGTCAAGTAAAAAGAATATATGAATTTTTGTTTAATTCTCACATTCCATTGATTTAGAAATGGATATTTGCAAATCAGATAATATCTAAAATAGAAAAATGGAGTCCCTATCCGTAGAATGGAAATCCTTGTCTTTTTTCTCACGCCGATCTTGGTCAAAAGTTTTAAGGTCTGTGTTGAAACTAAAAATATCCTACTCTTTAGTCTGACCATGAAACATAGAGTTTAGTTCTTTAGTTCGGGTAAAAGAAATAGGGGAGTACTTCTTTTCTTTCACATTGGGTGTCAAATGTATCCTGGAAAAATTCCTACTTCATGGATATAGAGCGTAAAGTTTATCTTAAGAAGTTTGAATTTCAAAACACATATTCAAAATACATAAGATATTCAATATTCAAAATACATATTAAGTAATGAGTAGTAGGGGCATATCATGAATGTGCCTGATAGACCCAAATTTTTCATGAAAATAAACATATTCAATCTGACTGGAGTTGACACTTGATTTAGTTTTCTGAAAAAGAAAATGAATGCTTAGAAATGCATCTAATCTAAGCGTTCATAAGAAATAATTATTCTCTTTAATAAACTTTTGTATCGTGCAGGGCACAATACGATTCTATCTTTCGTTTGATCAGAAAAAATCTGGGACGGAAGGATTCGAACCTCCGAGTAACGGGACCAAAACCCGCTGCCTTACCACTTGGCCACGCCCCATTTGGTTTTATGCTACATTAAGTAAACACTATTATTTATATATATTATTCGTCAACCCTACTTCAATTACCTAAAAAAAAAGGGATATTTTCTTGCTAGGATTCTAGACATGCAGATAATATAGAATCCATAAAATGCATTGATCATTGCATGGAATTCTATTAAGATATTATATGAAAGTCGAATTTGTTCCATTCTCAAATGAGAATACAAGGAGGTATTTTGTGTTTGGGAAAGTCCGAAGAAAAAAGTATTTGGAATCTACCTTTTCTTTTTCCCTTAAAAAAATAACTCAATCAAAATCCAATTATCTACTCTACAAGAACGAAATGCTTGTTATGCCTAATATACTTAGTTTAACCTGTATCTGTTTTAATTCTGTTCTTTATCCTACTAGTTTTTTCTTCGCCAAATTACCCGAAGCTTATGCCATTTTCAACCCAATCGTGGATGTTATGCCTGTCATACCTGTACTCTTTTTTCTATTAGCGTTTGTTTGGCAAGCTGCTGTAAGTTTTCGATGAAATCTTTACTATATCTGTATCTGTCTGCAAAATTGAATGATGTATTCATTCAAAAAAAATAAAAAAATGGATAAGAGCCGAGAAGTCTTATATTAAGAACCTTTGATTCTAAAATTCAAATTCTTCTAGATTGAATATATAGCTGCAGGAATTAATTTGGATCAGCCTTTCTACCCCCTGCACCTACATTGAGCAGGTATCTTTAGGTACCCGCACAATACCTAAACAAATTTTTGATAAAAGTGCTTATTATAAAGCAATTCTTGCAATTTTTTTTTTTCAGAATTGATTTTTGCATTTTTAGGTGTCAAAATAAACAAAACCCGTCCTAGTGGATCTGTCTGGTAAGGAAAAACGGGTAATCTATTCCTTAAAAAAAAATCTTGGAGATTATGTAATGCTTACTCTCAAACTTTTTGTTTATACAGTAGTGATATTCTTTGTTTCCCTCTTTATCTTTGGATTCTTATCTAATGACCCAGGACGTAATCCTGGGCGTGAGGAGTAAAAATCCAAAATTTTTGGGAATTTTTTTCTTATTGGATTTATTTCCTACATTTATCTATGAAAAATCCGGGGGTTAGAATTCCTTACAATTTGAAAGTCCCAAATGATCCGAGGGGGCGGAAAGAGAGGGATTCGAACCCTCGGTACAAAAAAATTGTACAACGGATTAGCAATCCGCCGCTTTAGTCCACTCAGCCATCTCTCCCCGTTCCAAATCGAAAGGTTTTCGTGATATGATAGAGGCAAGAAATAACGATTGCAAAAAACCCTTCCTTTTTCTTTCATTTCAAAAGTGCAAAAAAATTATATTGCCAATTCCATTCCATTTGAGTTATATTCTTTTTTCTTAATGTTAATAAAAAAAAGAAGAAAATTCTTTTTTTCTTTCGAAAATTCAATTCAATATAGGCTGAGAGACAATCAGATATATTTTCTCTTCAGCGGACATTTTTATATAGAACTTGTTTGTTAGAATAAAACAAGCGGATTATAGAAAATATACTCTTTTTTTTGATTATTTATCAACAAAGTAAAAAAGGGTTCTTATCAAATAACATAAAATAGGAAAGAAAGATCAAAATAGGAAAGAAAGGTAAAGTAAGTAGACCTGACCCCTTGAATGATGCCTCTATCCGCTATTCTGATATATAAATTCGATGTGGATGAAATTGTTGTATAAGCGGATTTTTTGTATTTCCTTAGACTTAGACCGCGCAAGGCAAGAATTTTTCGGTATTTACGATTTCATATTCTTGTTACTAGACGTTCTATAGGAATAAGAAGAAATCCCAACTCTTTTGCATTACACATAAAAACGGATTTCGAAAGTCCATTTTTCTTTTCAATATCTTTCTTTTTTTTTCAGAATCCTTTTTTTGTTCTTCCACCCATTCAATAAAGAGTGAATGAGAAAAGAGGGGTTTTCCTTTAATTTAAAAGATAGGCTTTGAAATAGGAACCATGAAAAAATGCCGAATTCAAATCTTTATTTCTTTATTTCTATAGTATAAGAAAAATTAATCGAATGAAATTCGTGGATTTACCACGACCCCGGTTGTAACCCTATAGAGCAAAATGCAAAATTTCTATCTTCGAGACCGTTGAAAAAGGGCATTGAACGAGAAAGAAATCGTCCACAGATAATCAAACTATCATATGCCTTGGAAGTAATATGAGGTGCTCGGAAATGGTTGAAGTAATTGAATAGGAGGATCACTATGACTATAGCCCTTGGTAGAGTTACTAAAGAAGAAAATGATCTATTTGATATTATGGACGACTGGTTACGAAGGGACCGTTTCGTTTTTGTAGGATGGTCCGGCCTATTGCTCTTTCCTTGTGCTTATTTCGCTTTAGGGGGTTGGTTTACAGGGACTACTTTTGTAACTTCTTGGTATACCCATGGATTGGCTAGTTCCTATTTGGAAGGTTGCAATTTCTTAACCGCAGCGGTTTCCACTCCTGCTAATAGTTTAGCACACTCTTTGTTGCTACTATGGGGCCCAGAAGCACAAGGGGATTTTACTCGTTGGTGTCAATTAGGTGGTCTTTGGACTTTTGTCGCTCTTCATGGGGCTTTTGCACTAATAGGTTTTATGTTACGTCAATTTGAACTTGCTCGGTCTGTTCAATTGCGGCCTTATAATGCAATTTCATTCTCTGGTCCAATCGCTGTTTTTGTTTCCGTATTCCTTATTTATCCACTGGGACAGTCTGGTTGGTTCTTTGCACCGAGTTTTGGGGTAGCAGCTATATTTCGATTCATCCTTTTTTTCCAAGGATTTCATAATTGGACGTTGAATCCTTTTCATATGATGGGAGTTGCCGGAGTATTAGGCGCGGCTCTGCTATGTGCTATTCAT